GGTAGAAATAAAATATAAAGAATTAAGTAAGATTCAAAATGGTTTCTTTATAAAGGAAGAAAGATTCTGATTTATTTGATTGATATCAGGAGATCAAATGAGTTCTTCATTCATTCATTGAATGATAAATGACTACAAGCGAAGGAGATACACGATTTAAATAATGGAAAATCCAATATTTCACAATTGTATCTAGAATAACTGGAAAGGTGGAAACAAGACCAGATATAATTTGATCGTTATGAGCCAATCCAAAATCGTTGTAGAACGAACCAATTATTAGTTCCCAACCATGAGTCGAGTGAAATCCAATCCATAAATCAGTAACTAAAAGAATCGAAAAAGCTTTTATTGTGTCACTTAAGTTATAGAGGAATTCCTGAACCCAAGAATTAAGAATGACAAGTTCCTCATTACCCAAAATAAAATAACCACTTAGAATAGCGAAAGAGATTATATTTGTCGAGAAATGCAAAATGATATGGAGATGATATTCATTGTGTGTTTTGACCAATTGTATCGTTTCCTTGTGTATTCCTATACGAAGTTTTTGTATATGTGTCTCCGGGTACTCCTTTATCATTTCGTCCAACAGAAAGAGTTCTTCTAATTCTATGAATCTTTCTAGAACGTTTTTCTCTTGAATGATATTCAAGAGAGTTTTGGATTGCCCGGTATTCCACCAATTTGTAACCCAAAGTTCCAGACATTTATTAAATGGGAGAGAGACCCACCAGGGCAAAAATACTATAGATACAAGATATGGGAAAGAAGGCAATGCTTTCTTTTTTTTCATTTTTTATCTGTGAATTGAATCATTAATGAACCTGCTTCATTCGTTGACTCTATATGATATTTCTCTGAAGCACGAGTTCTATAACAAGGTATTGAACCTATGGGTCTATTCATTCCAATTTTTGTGTCAAAATTGAATTTAGTTCTTGGATCTAGAAGGAATATAGAAATGGGATAAGGGTTCGCCCTTTTCGGATAAAAATGCAAAATCAATATTATTCCTAGATATCTCAATTGGGCAAATTCGAATGGGCAAATTCGAAGCAATTTCATCTTCATTTGTTCCTTTCTATGAATACTCGAAAACCCACTTAAAATAACGAATCGGATTTAGAAACGAAAACCCCCCTCAGTTAATTATTTCGAAATGTTTCACCGCCTAGCCACAACCAAGGAAAAAAGGTATCATCAAAATTTTGGGCCTAAAAAGATGAGATGAATTCCGTATTACGAAATAAATCTTGGATATATTTGATGAATCCTTACTTATTATATTAGCCTTAGATTAGTCTTTTTTCTAGTAGAAATTTTCTAGTAGAAAAGAATTGAGTTGGGATCCATACGCATACGAAATACTTTTGGTATACAAATGGTATACAAAAATTTCTTCTTTTCTTAATTTTCTTCTTTATTATAGTATAGTTTATTATAGTTATTCCATATACGCCCTCCTGCTTTTTTGGTTTATTCTATGGGAGTCACCACGACAAAGGAAGGAGGAAATAGAATAATCTAACATGTTTTGTTCAAATGAACATTCCAAAAAGACTTCAATTGTATTAAAAAAGGAATTAGCAAGTTCCTTCCCCCATGCCGAGAAAACATTTATTCTTTATTGTGTTCAATTCATTTCAAAATACTTCAATTGGTACGCCCAAGAAATAGGCCAATTCGGCAGCTTTTTGTTCAATTTCTCGTGGAGTAAAATTCTCATCAGTACGAGTCAAGGGAATGGCCCCTTGACCTCTGATTTCCATATAAAGGACACGACGAGGATAAAGACCCTCTTTAACCTCAATTCTGATTGATTGGATATCTCTCATAAGGAAGCGAAGGAAGATGCGACGATTTATTCCAGGAAATCCCCAACGAAAAATGCACACAATTCCTTCTTTTCTATCGAATTGGTCATAACCACTACCTACATTCCACAAAATTGTGCACCACAAATAGGAGCTAACGAACAGACCTGCGATCCCATAAAAAGACATCACGATTCCTTGTGGAAAAAAAAGAATTTGCTGAGATGGAAATATGGATATCAGATTCCTACCAAGATAACTGGAAGTTCCAACCGCTAAGAATCCTAGTGAACCTAAAAAAAGGATACAGGCCCAGCAAAAATTACTTGTTTTTCGAGACCCCCTTATAAGTTCTATCCATATATGTTCTGATCGCCAATTCATACTATACTAGATCCAGTTGCATTCGATTGGAATTGAGAGAATAACCCAAATTTGACTTTACCTTTCTTGATCCCGAAGTAACTTTCATCAACTAGCACTATTCTGATGTGGAGTAATTGGTTAGATACATTGACCTTTAAAAATATTTACTGATCCATTTTTAACCAGCTATATATATATACATGCATTTATGCAGATAGCATGTATCCGCATACATAACAGTTCTTTCATTTGTGTGTGGAAAGAGCCACATATCGTACCATATTGCACTAAAAAAATATCTGTATTATGATACAGTGTTGAAATAAATTGATAGGATTTGGTCCCATTGGATCTAGACAATCTTATTTTTTTGGACATGAAGAGATAAAGAAGCCATTGCAATTGCCGGAAATACTAGGCCCACTAAAGGCACAAAAATAGAGGGTAAGTTGAGATCTGTCATAGAATGGGTGCCTCGATTTAATATTTGTATCTATATATTTGTATCTATTAGAAAGATATCTTATGATATGATAAGTATATCTATTATAAGTAATATTAGGTAATATTGACTATTGTATTTTATATAATATTATACTACTAAGTATATATAAACAATTAAGTATATATAAATATATAATTTCTAAATAATATATTTATATTAAAATAGAAATTTGAAATATAAAAATAATATTAAAATATTAAATTTAAAGAAAAAAAAGGATAGATAATAAGTGCAAAAATGTAGAACTAAATTAAGTGTACCTATTCATCTTTCTACACGAATATAAATAGGGTAATCTTCTTTTACAAATTTTATTATTCTTCTTCTCCCATCCTTATGTTCTTTCTATCTTTCTTTCTAATCTAATAAGGAGTTTTTTATTTTAAAGGAGTTTTCTTATGAAAATGAAGTTCATTATGAATTCGCGACTCTAAATAATAGGATCCAACAAACAGGGATTCATAGTAAAAATGCGATAGATGTAGAAATTATTTTATTTCATTTCCATATTTGATATTTCTTTTTTTTTTTTTTATTATGATGAACTAAATACTTGTTCGCTACAAACAAAATAACTGAATCTAGTGCTATACTTTAATTTTTTGAATTTTGATTCAAGGGAAAGAAACCATGGAGCTGAAATAACTCACTTAGAACACCTTTTAAAGGATTACGTGGTACGATTGGGTCAAATAAGCCTTTATGGAATAAATAGTCAGCCGCTTGTGAACCATCGGGTACTGTCCTATTCAATGTTTGTTCAATTACTCTTTTACCCGCAAATGCAATGTACGCATTAGGTTCAGCAATAATGATATCTCCCAACATACCAAAACTGGCTGTTACTCCACCGGTTGTAGGAGATGTAAGGACTGGTACATAGAATAACTTTTTAGTGGATTGGTAATTATATGAAGCAGAAGATATTTTAGCCATTTGCATCAAGCTCAAACTTCCTTCTTGCATGCGTGCTCCTCCAGAAGCACACACAATAATGACAGGTAGAGATCGATTAGTAGCATACTCAATCAAACGAGTGATTTTCTCACCTACTACAGATCCCATACTACCTCCCATGAACTTAAAATCCATAACCCCAATTGCTGCGGGAATACCGTTTAGTTGACCTATGCCTGTTTGAACAGCTTCAGTTAAACCTGTCTTTCTTTGATAAGAATTGATACGATCTTTATAAGGTTCCTCTTCTGAATGAAATTGAATGGGGTCCATAGAAACCATATCTTCATCCATAGGATCCCAAGTGCCCGAATCAATCGAAAGTTCGATTCTATCTGAACTACTCATTTTCAAATAATATCCACACTGTTCACAAACATTCATTTTTGACCTAAGAAGTTTTTTATAATTTAATACATAACAATTTTCGCATTGAACCCATAAATGTCTGTATTTTTTATTTATATCGAAATCATTAGATCTTCCTCTTATATTGAAATCACTGCCATTATTACGAGTTCTTATACTAAAACTTCCACTTTCACTACCACTTACATTTTCAGTACAAATGAAATTATAAATGTAACTGTCACTGCAATTGTCAGTACCACCTGAAATGGAACTATTAATACTGACTTCAAAACGAAGATAACTATTAATGCAACTATTAATGTGATTAGTCCAACTAGATTGAGTATCATACATGTAATGATAATAGTAGTGATTGTTTCTCTTAGACCCCCTATTCAAAAAACTAGAAAAAAAACCTTCTAATTCACTCAGAAAAGAACTATCATTGTCAATCTCAAAACTATGATTTTCAATATCAAAATATACGGAATAACTGTCACCATTACTATCCCTAACTAAAAAAGTGTCATCAGAGATCAAACTCCAAATATCCCTGATACCAAATAAATAATCAACATTACTGAAACTATAACTAACACTATCACTCCAATTTTTCTCCATATCATTTAGAAGGGGTTCATCATTTCCACTGGTATGGCCAATAGCATCAAGACTTCCCATTGATTTACTTAAACCATACCTATGTTCTAACTTTAACTTCTCGTTAGACAACATCGAATTGAACCACCATTTTTCCATAGAATCTTCCTGCCCCCTATTTGATGAAAATACAATAGATGAATAGTCATTCGATGAATAATTATTTTACTATTTTATTTCCTATCAGAATTAAGCATATGAGGATTAGGATTGTTAACTAATAATAAGTGAGTATTGAAAGAAATGATTCTCTTTTTTTTTTTTTTTGAATCCGAGATAGCACTTCAATATCTATCTATATAGAAAGATTTTTTTTTTCAATTAAAATCAAAATTCTCATCGAA